AATATATAGAGAAATAGTATATAAGCGGGTAGCGGGAATCGAACCCGCATCGTTAGCTTGGAAGGCTAAGGGTTATAGTCGACGTTCATTCATGAACGTCTCTACTTCAAAACCGAACGTGAAACTTTTGTTTCATTCAGCTCCTTTACAGAATAATTTAAGAGATAGATGGAATACATGAAAAACAAATCACCCATAACATCTATGTCAGCCTTTCGGTATGAATACATTTAAAACACGTTGCTTTTTAGATGATCCCTCTAGAAGAGGAGTATTAGAACAATCTGCTTTTTTCTAGTTACTTCGTTCTCTATTTCTATTTGAGAGAATCTTTAGGAAAAGAATAAAATTTCCGTCGAGCTTAATAAATATGTTGATGTTTCTAGTAAACTAAAAAAATCATTTAATAGCTATTTTGCTTCAATTTCTCCTATACAAAACAAATAATAAAAAAATGGAAGATTTAGTTACGATTGGAAACTCATTTTCTATATCATTCTCCCTGGATCCAATTGCAAAAACTTATGTTTCATAATTTTAGACTCAATTCTAATCTAAATTGTATACAAATTACGATAATGTATATTATTCCTCGAATCTTTTGTTGAGAGGTATAAAGGATTAAATCCCTTTAAGTAAGAAATAAAGTTTTTGATCGTGATATGAATCACGCAAGGGACCCCTTAACTATTAAGGGATCGATAGAACGAATCGCACTTTTACCACTAAACTATACCCGCTACAATACCATTATTGTATATAAAAGGATCTTTTGTCGAACAAGGGAATCCGTCCTAATTATGTAATAGGTGCATAATTTTACGATAATTAGAGTGTTGACGTGTTTCGTAAAGGGGCCCCCTAATAAAATTTAGAAAAGGGGGCGAATCTTATTTTTTGATTTTCTTTTTGCTGAAGGTATAAAAAATAAAATCAATAACTCTCTCTTTATATATATTTTATATATAATAATAATAAATAGAAAAAAAAAAAAAGACAGATAAGATATATCAAATGACTATCAATCAATATCAAATAAGATATAAAGAAGGTTTTTTTCGAGCCCTACTTTCTTTTTGTTCTTTTTGTTTATGCGATGTATCATAAGCATAATAATTCTTTTTTTTTTGAATTGGGGAGAGATGGCTGAGTGGACTAAAGCGGCAGATTGCTAATCCGTTGTACGAATTTTTGTACCGAGGGTTCGAATCCCTCTCTTTCCGTTTATTGATGATTTGGTATTTTTTTCTTTTGAAGTTATGGAGTTTCTTTTTTTTCTTCCCTCTTTGTTTAATTTTTTGATTTTTGACTAGTTAAAGATGTAAAATAGATAAAAAAACAAAAAATATTTCAAAATCCAGCACAAGTAAGCAAAAAAAAGATTTTCTTATTCTTCACGGCCAGGATTACGTCCTGGATCATTAGATAGGAATCCAAAGATGAAAAGAGAAACAAAGAATATCACTATCGTGTAAACAAATAGTTTTAGAGTAAGCATTACAAAATCTCCAAGATAATTAAAAAAAAAACGACAGAGAAAGAGAATAGATTCTCTTCTATTTCATATTATGTTTCCTTTGATACTAAGTTTATAAGAAATGAAGTAATTTCAAAAAAAAAACTTAGGAAATTTATTTGTAGTAAGAATTGAGTCTACCAAAATTTTTTTCATATCCACGTAGGTATTGGTGGTCGACTCCAATCGAATAATAGAATTTTCATTTTTTAATGGAAAAAACAGAAATGATGAGATGGTCCATATTTTTATTGTCTATCCAAAAATTTTAATATTTGGAATCAAGGATTCACGCTGTAAAACTTATCTGATCTTTTAAAATGTTATCCTTTTTATTTTCGAATAAATTCTTCATTTTTTTCGGACATTATTCAAATTAAAGATCTTATCGAAAACTTACAGCAGCTTGCCAAACAAAAGCTAAGAGAAAAAAGAGTAAGGGTATTACTGGCATAAAATCTACAATTGGATTCAAAAAAGCGTAGGCTTCAGGTAATTTTGCCAAGAAAAAACTACTTGAATAAAGGGCAGAGTCAATACAAATACAGACCAAGCTAAAGATATTAAGCATAACAAAAATGTTGTTCTTTAAGAAAATAAATTGTATTTTTGCTTTTTTTGAATTCTCATTTTTATTGTATTTTTTTATATTATGTTATTTTATTATTATATATATATGATATGATTTATTATATATATAATTTGATTTATTATTTTTATTTATTATTATATATATATAATTTGATTTATTATTATCATTTTTATTTATTATACTTTATTATACTCTTAATATTTAAAATGAAATAGAAAAAAATAATTTGAAAAGAAAATAATAGAATAAATAGAATATAAATAAGTCAACTATTGAATTTTTATTTATAGATAGCAATATTACTAAATTCAGTAAAAAACTAAAAAAAATGAATCAACTAAGATCATATCCCCAATCCCTTTTTCATTTGAACTTATCTAGTTCAAAACAGTTTTATTCTGAAATCAAAAATTGAAGAAATCATATATTCATACAATATCTTAATTGAATTCTATGTAATGATCAATAAATTCAGTTTAATTCGATATTTATGCATATCCAAATTCTAGTAACAATTTAATTTATTCTATAGATATAGAATAAATTTAGAACTGGAATTGACGAACAACCCATAATACTATTTATTAGTGTCGAATCAAAAATGGGGCGTGGCCAAGCGGTAAGGCAACGGGTTTTGGTCCCGTTATTCGGAGGTTCGAATCCTTCCGTCCCAGATCCTATCTATTCATGATATATACCTATTTGAATATAAATAGTATATCTGAATAAAGATTAGCTTTTCTTTTTCTTAAAGAAATTTATTTTCTATTCATACCTAATTTCGCATTTCCCTGTTAATAACAGGGAATCGAATTTTTAGATTACAAATAGTTATAAATAGTTTTTTAACTACTTACTCGCTCGTTATTATTATTATCAGTTATTAATCCTAGTGATCTATACTTAAATGACTATTCATCTATTGTATTTTCATGTAAATAGAGGAAAAAAGCTCTATGGAAAAATGGTGGTTCAATTCAATGATGTTTAATAGGGGTTTAGAATACAGGTGTGGTTTAAGTAAATCAATAGACAGTTTTGGTCCTATTGAAAATAACAGTGTAAACGAAGACCCATCTATTTTAACTGATATGGATAATACTATTCATAATTGGAAAAACAATAGTGAGAATTCTAGTTATAGCCATGGTGATTATTTAGTAGATGTCAGGAACATACGGAATTTCCTATCTGATAAAACTTTTTTAGTTAGAGGTAGTAATAGGAATAGTTATTCCATATATTTTGGTATTGAAAATCAAATTTTGGAGATTGACAAGAATCATTCTTTTTTAAATGAACCAGAAAGTTTTAATGATCATAATGACAGATATGATACTAAATATAATTGGAATAATAAGATTAATAGTTGTATTGAAAGTTATCTTCGTTCTGAAATCTGTATTGATAGTGACATTTTAGATGATAGTGACAATGATAGTGACAATGATAGTGACAATGATAGTGACAATGATAGTGACAATGATAGTGACATTTTAAATAATTTTTATTTTATGACATCATTAGATGATAGCAATGATAGTGACATTAATAGTGACAATTTAGATGATAGTGACATTAATAGTGACAATTTAGATGATAGCAATGATAGTGACAATTTAGATGATAGTGACATTAATAGTGACAATTTAGATGATAGCAATGATAGTGACTTTAACATTTGTGATAAGGTCCAAAATAGTAGTGAAATCGAGAGTACTAGTATAATAACTACCACAAATGATACAAATGATAGTGGTTTTATTAAAGATTATTCGCATTTGTGGGTTTCCTGCGACAGTTGTTATGGTCTCAATTATAAGAAATATTTTAAATCAAAAATGAATATTTGTGAATACTGTGGATGTCATTTGAAAATGAGCAGTTCAGATCGAATCGAACTTTTGATTGATCCAGGTACTTGGAATCCTATGGATGAAGACATGTTCTCTGTGGATCCCCTTGAATGGAATTGGGATTCGGAAGACGAACCTTCTGAAAATAGTCTTTTTTTTTCTGAAAATGATTCTTCTGAAAATTATTTTTATGTAAATGATCCTTATCCTTATGTAAATGATCCTTCTGAAGATGATTCTTCTGAAGATGATTCTTCTGAAGATGATTCTTCTGAAAATAGTTCGGAAGACGAACCTTCTGAAGATGAAGATGACGATTATCTAGATCGTCTTGATTCTTATCAAAACAGAACCGGATTACTGGAGGCGGTTCAAACAGGCACAGGTCAACTAAATGGTATTCCTGTAGCAATTGGTATTATGGATTTTCAGTTTATGGGGGGTAGTATGGGATCCGTAGTGGGTGAGAAAATCACTAGGTTGATTGAATATGCTACCAATCAACTTTTACCTCTTATTATAGTATGTGCGTCTGGAGGAGCGCGTATGCAAGAAGGAAGTTTGAGCTTAATGCAAATGGCTAAAATTTCTTCTGCTTTATATAATTATCAAATCAATCAAAAGTTATTCTATGTATCGATACTTACATCTCCTACTACTGGTGGGGTAACAGCTAGTTTTGGAATGTTGGGGGATATCGTTATTGCCGAACCCGATGCTTACATAGCATTTGCAGGTAAAAGAGTAATTGAACAAACGTTGAATACGGAAGTGCCCGAAGGTTCACAATCGGCTGAATTTTTATTCGAAAAGGGCTCATTTGATTCAATCGTACCACGTAATTCTTTAAAAGAGGTTTTAAGTGAGTTATTTCATTTCAATGGTTTGTTTCCTTTGACTCAAACTGAAAAATAATTCAGACTCTAATTTCATTTTTTTTTTTTTCAATTTGGAACTTCAAATAGAATTTTAATAAATTATTATTATACAAAAATCAAATTAGAACACACAAGAGTAAACTAATAAGATAAGAATAGAAAAATACTAAGAATAATATAATAAAAACATTTATTATCACATGTTTCTTGTAGAAATAGAGGGCAAAATAAATCCAGTTTTTTCGTTCTACACTCTTTATCTTTAATAAAACATTTATTATTTTTCGATTTTTCCTTTTGATTCTTAATAAATCTTATTCATTTTTTTCTTTGATTATAGATTTATTATATTATATACTTAATTATGTATTATGTATACTCCGTATATAATAGATCTATCTATTCATCTCTATTCATTTAGATATACTTAGTCTAATTTTTAAAATAGACTTAGTATAAGTCTATATGAATTCGAGTGATTATAGACTATCTTTAATATAAGAAAAATCAAAATATATATTATATATTAATTTTAATATACCAATCAACAAAAAATAACATAACATAACAGGTACAAATACGAAATTGAGGTACCCCATTTTATGATAAACTTACCTTCCCTTTTTGTTCCTTTAGTGGGCCTAGTATTTCCGGCAGTTGCAATGGCTTCTTTATTTCTTCATGTTCAAAAAAACAAGATTTTTTAGATAAGGGCAAAAGTACTACTATTAATATTATATTACCTTAATAAGATAAGGAGGATTTAATATAACAACAAAAATATTAATATATAACAACAAAAATATTAATATAACAATAAAAAAAAAATAACAGGTACAAATATGAAATTGAGGTACCCATTTTATGATAAACGTTTATGTGTTTTTAGTGGGCCTTGTCTTAATTGTAATGTCTGCTTTATTGGTTAATGTTCCAAAATTCATTAGTTGGGGATCAGAAAAACATGGTTGTCGTTCACAAGACGCATGGCTTGACATTGTACCGGGGTCCCGAAAACCAATCAATTTCTTCTGGGCTTCTTTCACTCTTTTAGGTTCATTGGGGGTGTTATATATTTCAGTTTCCAGTTATTATGGTAGACATTTTTTATCTTTGATTTCATCTGAATTTGTCGTTCCTTTTTTGCCACAAGGGGTCACCCTGACTTTCTATGGAATCGCAGGTCTTTTTCTAAGTTTACATTGGTGGCTTCTAATTTTTTGGAATGTAGGGAGTGGTTATAATTTTTTCGATAAAAAAAATGGAATGGTGTGTTTTTTTCGTTACGGATTTCCTGGAACATATCGTCGTATTTTTCTCCGAGTTCGTATGGAAGATATTCAGTCCCTCATACTACAAGCTAACCCTAACCCAGAACCCAGTAGTGGTGTCCTTTATATGCAAACAAGAGAACAGGGGACCATTCCTTTGACTCCTGTTGATTATGATAGGACTCCACGCAACGTTATACAAAAAGCTTGGGACTTGTCCAGATTCTTGAGTCTACCAATGGAAATCGTTCCATATTCTTGAGTCTACCAATGGAAATCGTTGTATCAAAAAAATAAAAGCTTTCTTTAAGAAAGCTTTTATTTTTTGATTTCTGTATTATTTTGTATTCTTTATTTACAATTTCCAAATGAAAGGAAAAAACAAACTTCCGAATTACAAATAAAAAAAGCGAGAATTGATACATAGGCTAGGCTCTATTACTTGTATTTACTTGGAATAGAACTTATGCTTGATAGAAAAATGATTATTCTATATAGTTATAGTTGACAAATGAGATGAAACTGAGTTCATTAAAGACGAAAAATGTCAAAAAAGAAAGCATTCATTCCCCTTCTATGTCTTACATCTATAGTATTTTTGCCCTGGTGCATCTCTTTTACATTTAAGAAAAGTCTGGAATCTTGGATTACTAGTTGGTGGAATACGAAACAATCCGAAATTTTCTTGAATATTATTCAAGAAAAAACAATTTTAAAGAAATTTATAGAGTTCGAGGAACTGTTCCTCTTGGATGAAATGCTAAAGGAATACCCGGAAACACATTTACAAAATATTCGTATGGAAATCTACAAAGAAACCATCCTATTGATGGAGACGAACAACCAAGACCGTATGCATACGATTTTGCATTTCTGTACAAATATAATATGTTTCCTTATTCTAAGTGGTTATTCTATTAGGGGTAATCAAGAACTCATTATTCTTAACTCTTGGGTTCAAGAATTTCTATATAACTTAAGTGATACAATAAAAGCTTTTTCTATCCTTTTATTAACTGATTTATGTATAGGATTCCATTCAACTCATGGTTGGGAACTAATGATCGGGTCTGTCTATAAAGATTTTGGATTTACTCAGAATGATCAAATTATATCTGGTCTTGTTTCCACTTTTCCAGTCATTTTAGATACAATTTTAAAATACTGGATTTTCCGTTATTTAAATCGTGTATCTCCGTCACTTGTAGTGATTTATCATTCAATGAATGACTGAAAAAATGATCCACTGATCCAATTATAAAATTTGTTTTTTTGTATCTAAAAGCTAAACATTCAAAAATTGACTTATTCTTTTTCGTTCTACTCGTATTCTTCCTATATTCTAGGAAAATCATTTGAGTAAATAGCAGAATAATGGATAGGGAAC